GATAAATGATCACTATGAGTCAGACTCAATAGAATTCTTTTTTCTGTCGTTAAGGCGGAGAGCTGAACCAAGAATTTTCTTTCTTCCTCATGAATCGAATCACTGTTCGCGACCCAGGATTCTATTTTATCATCAATCCAATCCCCGTTCACGTTTTTTCTTTTTCTTATCAATGAATAGATCTCTTTACTTGTATGACTTAGATGTCTCGTATTTATAGAAAAAGCGATTCGATTGATGGGAAATAGAAAGAGATTCTTTAACCAGAAAGAATTCGGTTCAGACGTAGGATACTTATCTAGAAGTTTTCGCAACTCAATCTCAATCATTGATGAGGGAATCATCAAAGATTTGACCTTTTCGAACTCTGTCTGTAACTCACTAAAGGTCTGGGAAACAAAGAAAAGATGTATAAGAACGAGATATCCAGCAACAAGAACAAGGAAAAGGATTGAATAGAGGAATTCCCAAACATTTGGCGATCTCAGATGTGTCGATATCAACGACGACTTATTCTTTTTATTTCGATGAATCATTTCTTTGGACAGAAGATTATGTAACCATTTACTCGAGATCTCACTTCTGAGAAAAAATTGCATCTTCCACAATTTTGTCTGAAGAATTCGCCACGATATACCCATAATATCATGAAAAATGGATACACTGCTACTTAGTATTGACAATAGGTCTGAAAAAGTATCTAAAAATATCGAATTTAGATATTTGTACCCTGTCGAAGTAAAGAAGCTTGGCATATATGTTTGGAATAGATTCCATTTTTTTGAGAGAATTGAAAAAGCACTATCTCGTTGAAAGGTTGTATACATCCGCCCTTTCTGAACCCCAACGCATTTCTTTAGACAAAGACTCTGTTTTTTCCTTTTTTCGGATGGGAAATCTTTCTCAGAACATGGAATGTGAATCAAACCTATATTTGAATTGAAATTGGGACACTCATGAAGGTTCTTTCCTTCTGAATCAGATAGATTCATATCTGAAAGAGGTTGACAATAAGTTCTTTCAAAATTGACAATTTGTCCCTCTGTTAGAGGGTTTCCAGAAGTGTCTACGATCGAATAAATAGCTCTACGAACGAATGGATCGGGTCGACTTAGAAAATGAAAAGATTTGTCCAAGTTATACCTTTCGTCACCACTTTGTGGAAAATCGTTAGGTATGAATATGTTAGATACTTGTGACTCGATTGGTGAAATAGTAGTTCTCCCCCCAAAAACATGTTTTTTTTTACCAACGCACAAAGAAAATCTTTTCTTGCGAAGGAACAAGATATTGAGAAATTGCCCATATAGAAAATATGAATTATTATTACGAGCCTTTTCCACAGAAAAAGGGAATCTTTTGTTACAATAGAAGCAGAAGTGATGCGGATTATTCAAGAATCGAAGTCGATTTGCTTTATAAAAAGAGGATATCAATGAACTTCTGTGAAATGGTTTCCCGGGATTCAGCCAATTGTCTTGATCGTAGAATATCATTGAGAAATAGGAATCTTTGTTATCAAAGGATTTCCTGCGATTAGTTCTAGTATGGAATGAGTCAATCATCCGCTTTGGTATCTTATTGAACAAAAATGGTGATATTGTTCCTCCATTGATCAAGAATTTCGAAGTACCATCATCAGCCAGTAAGAAGGGGTTCAATTTTTTCAAATGAACAATTTGAAAACCTATCGATTCTAACAACTGATTGCAGAGTTTATCATTCGGACCTTTCAATTCATAGATGTTGATTTCGGACCTATGAATGGGGGTATTCCCAAAACTTACACAGGAAAAAGGAAAAGAAAGTGAATTAGACAAAAAGAAAAGCAACTTGGCCAAAAAACGAAGTGACTTGCCCAAAAAACGAAGTGACTGGGGGAAAAGGAAAAAGAAACGAAGTGACCTGGACCACTTGGGCAAAAAGAAAGTAAGCAACTTATACACATCTTTTTCGAATTTCTTGCAAACCTCAGAATAATTCATCAAAAATTGATTAATACGAATACGTGTATAAATACGTAATTGATCAAACATTACTTGAAAACGGCTCTTTTGCACTTGAAAATGCACTTGAAAACAGCTTTTCTGCTCAGAAAGGAAATGTTCCAAATGTTCCTGGCAATTCTTGCTCCCATTGGACCATTTGTATATATATGCATAATCTTGTTTGATCATATATTTCATTAGAGTTCTATGACTGAGAGTATCCTTTCCTTTTTGATCCCTTTGAATTCCATATTCGAAGTTGCGATCGGATCTATTCATTAAAAAGAATCGATTCAATACACTTCTTATGTACCTATTATATTGGATTTGAATCAGATTTCGGATCAATCTATATTGATTGACTGCTTCCATTATGTTATTGCTAGCAAATACCACCATTTTTTGCTTTAGATCTCCCAAACCATTCCCGCAGGAGATCCAGACCCGTTTTTGTCTGATCCTTCGAAAAAAATATTCATTCTCCTCATAACGAAAAAGAACAGGAGACAGAA